GATTTCAATTCTTCCATGTTTCCGAAGTAGGAGTTCCATGTAGCTAAGGCCAAAAATATGGAAGAAACAAGTATTTCCACGACTCTACCAACCGGTCAATTCTGTTCCACTTAATCCCCCTTTCATGGCCACATATCTTTCCGGCTAAGGAATGGGAAATCTTTCTCCTGTTAAATGAATCAAATGGTTCATCTCATCCGGGAAAAGCCATCTCTTTCTCAACAATGTCTTTGTCATTTGATCCACTAGCGTTCCGTTAGATAGGAACAGATTTGATAAATACTGATAACTCTCGGATGGAGTATTAGAACGGAAAGACCCATTAGATAATGAACTATTGGTTCTCTGACATCTCTGGCGATGAATCAACAATTCTAAGTTATTTTCTTGCGTATTCTTGATGAACCAGCTTTTAGACAGCGATGTAGGAGGACTTGTTAGGGAAGTAAGAAGCCCCTTTGACATCTCTTGATCTGCAAAGAATTCTCGACGTGAAAACACAGGCGCATCGAAAAAGAATGGATTCGCAGGGTCCCAAAGAAATTGGCTTATTTGAAATTGAAAAAAGACTTGTTCTTTGTAAAATCGATCTCGTGTCTGGTACTGCGTGGTTCCACTCTGCAAGAACTCCGAATCATTCTCTTCCGAATCATTCTCTTGATGAGAAATGATCCGCGTGCCCCAAAATGACCTGGCCCAATAGGGAAATCCCAATTCATTGGGACTTTCGATCCAACCAAATAGATCGGGGTACCATATTCTAGGAGCCCAAACTATGTCATTGAAGAAATCCTCCTCTATCTGTTGCAGGTCGAGGTCTACTTCTCCAAATGCAACCCCTTCTTCCAATTCAAACTCCGATTCGTCTTTTTCATAGAGAAATTTCTGATCAACGCTAGAACAAAATCCATTTTGCATCATATCTAAGGGATTCCTTCGTTCGGACCGAAGAAGCAATGTCACTCGATCATTATCAAACTGACTGCCATCTTTTTCTGTCCGAGAGGATCCCACCAGAGTGCCTTCTCCTTCGAATACTTCTAATAGGCCACGAACTAGAGCAGAATCAGTCTCAACCAAATAAGAAGTGATCCCATTTTTTTCATCGGGTCCGGGTAGAGACCAAAGATCATGAGCGACCGATCCGGCAGAACAACTCAAAAGATAAAGAAGTATCGTTAATCTCTTCATGCTCGTTGCAAGCTCGAAGTACCAGTTGTACAAATAAGAACCCCCTTCCTTAGGGAATCTCTTCTTCAGATAGATAGATATAGGATCTATGGGGCCATTACTTAGAAGTACATTTTGTGCAACAGCCCTTCCTATCTGATAGAAAAGGATCCCATGATCCTGAACCGGTCTTACCTTGGCTCGCAAATTCCAAGTTTGTCTATGAAGAGCGGATCGAATTGTATGAGTGTCTATAATTGATTTCTTCTGTGCAATACTAATGGATAGGGCCTCATTGGTAAGTGCTACAAGATTTCGTACACTGGAACCCATGGTTATGGACCCGAATCCATTAGGATGGGACAGTTTCTTTTCCAAGTGAAATCCCCTAGTATATGAAAGAGTGAAAAAGTGCTTTCGTTGTTGTGGAATAAGAAGCCTTCGTAGCTTAAGGCATGTATTTAATTTATTCGGAGCTATTAGAGCGGGATCCACTTTTTTGGGAATATGAGTCGAAGCAATAACAAGGATATTGCTAGTGGAGCATCTTTCACAATCCCTGGAGAGAGAGTTCACTAATAGACCGAGGGATAAGTCATTCGACGCACGCACAGACAGATCATGAATGTTTGGAATCCATAGTATGCAAGGGGACATTGCTTTTGCTAATTCGAATGTAAGGGGGATACTAAATCGATCTAGTAGTAGGCTATCCCTATCCCTATCCGTAGTTAGCTCATTTAGCAGCTCTATATCATCTATATCAAGGTCATCATCGCTATCGCTATCGTCACTCTCATCAATATCAATATCGTCACTCTCATCAATATCAATAGCGTAACTATCATCACTATCACTAGAATCATTATAATAATCATTATAAATATCGTTAGCGTCACTATCATAAGGATCGATCTGATAAGGAATGTCATCCAGGAACTTGTTCGGAACTACCGTAATGAAAGGAACATAGGAGTTTGTCGCGAGGGATTTGACCAAATAGGATCGTCCAGTTCCTATCGAACCTATCACTAAAATACCCCTAGAGGGGGATAGGGCTAAGCGGAGCGAAAAGGGTTTTCCATGAGATGGGAAATGAAAACGAGTAGCCCCACACGAGGAATAAGTGATTGTCTGAAAATGAGCAAGGAATATCCGTCTTTCTGCTAAACAGGATCTATTGAACTCATAATTCATTAGATCCTTTTGATGAATGTCAACTACGTATCGTAAGTAAATTGATCCCAGTTGTTCAACCATTTGATAACTAGAGTCATTCTTTGATAAACCATCACTATGAGTCAGACTCAATAGCATTTGATCCATCCTTTTTTCTGTCGTTAAGGTGGAGAACTGAACCAAGAATTCTCTTTCTTCATCCTCAATCAAATCACTGTTCGCGACCCAGGATTCTATTTGATCATCAATCCACTCAACGTTCACGTTTTTTCTTATCAATGAATAGATCTCTTTACTTGTACGACTTAGATGTCTCGTATTTCTCGAAAAAGTGATTCGATTGATGGGATTTGGTATGATCCTTAGGAAATCCATGATACCGATGAGATTGCTATTCCAAAATTTATTCTTAGAACCTATGGATTTGAACCCATAAGCGGGACCGCCACCCAATAGCATGTTAAAAGCAGAACCCCATATTGCTTCTAGAAAATAGACTAATTGTTCCAGAGCAACTAGAAAGAGATTCTTTAACCAGAAATAATTCCGCTCAGATGTAGGATACCTATCCAGAAGTTTTCGCAACTCAATCATGTATGATGGAATCATCAAAGATTTGATCTTTTTGAAATCCGTCTGTAACTCACTAGAGGCTCGGGAAACAAAGAGAAGATGTGTACCAACGAGATATCCAGCAACAAGAAGAAGGAAAAGGATGAGGAACTCCCGAGCATTTGATGATCTCAGCCATAGGGGTGACTCATTATTTCGATGAATCATTTCTGCGGACAGAAGAAGAGTCTGTAAACAATGACTCGAAATCTCACTGAGATTCCATTTTGAAAGAATCGCCCACAATTTTGTCTGAAGAATCCACCATGATGTCTCCAGAATATCCTGAAAAATAGATATGTGACTGCGCAATAGGTTTGAAAAAGGATCTAAAAGGGCGAATTTTAGATATTTTAACCCTGTCAAAGTAAAGAACCACGGTATATATGGTTGGAACAGATTCCATTTTGAGAGATTTGAAAAAGCACGCTCTCGTTGAAGGGTTCTATCCATCTCCCGTTTCTTAACCCTAAGACTCCGTTTTTTCCTCTTTTTGGATTTCTCAGCCCATGAAGTGTGAATCAAACCCATGTTTGAATTGAAATTGAGATACTGCTTCCCTTCGGAATCAGATAGATTCATATCTGAAAGAGGTGGACAATCCGTTCTTTCAAAATGGACTATTTGTCCCTCTGTTAGAGGTGTTCCAGAAATGTCTGCGATCGAATAAATAGCTCTACCAACGAATGGATCGGATCGAATTGGAAAATGGAAAGATTTGTACAAGTTATACGTTTCGTCACCACTTTGTGGCAAATCCTTAGGTATGAATATATTAGATACCTGTGACTCGATTGGTGAAATCGTATCTCGCTCCAAAAAAACATGTTTTTTTTTACCGACGCACAAAGAAAATCTTTTGTTGCGAATGAACAAGATATTGAGGAATTGTCCATACGTAAGATCCGAATTCTTGAGAAGGGCCTTTTCCACATAAAAAGGGAATCTTTTGTTACAATAGAACCAGAAGTGATGTGGATTATTCAAGAATCGAAGTCGATTTGCTTTAGAAAAAGAAGATATCAATGAACTTCGATGAAATGGTTTCACGGGATTCAGCCAATTGTCTCGATCGTGGGATATCATTGAGAAATAGGAATCCGTGTTATCAAAATCGTTCCTGCAATTCTTTCTAGTAGGGAATGAGTCAATCATCCATTTTGTCTTAGTGAACAAAAATGGTGATATTGTGCCTCCATTGATATTGATCGATAATTTCGATTTTTTGGAAGGATCATGATCATCCAATAAGAAGGGTTTCCATTTAGTAAAAGGAACGATTTGAACACCTATTGATTCTAACAACTGATTGCAGAGTTGATCATTCGGCCCTTTCAATTCATAGATATAGATGGGGATCTCAGACCCAGGAATGGGGGGACTTCCGATACTCAAAAAGAAAAAAGGAAGTGACTTCGACAAAAAGGACAAAAAGAGAAGTGACTTCGACAAAAAGAAGAGAAGTGACTTCGACCAAAAGGGAAGTGAATTCGACAAAAATAAAGATGCCTTCGACAAAAGGAAACGAGGTGACTTCGTCAAAAAGGGATGTGACTTCGACAGTTTGACCATAAACTCGGCCCAATCAATCAAATATTGAGTCGGATTCATACGTAATCGATTCAGATGACTACATAATCGATTCAGATGAATACAGAATCGATTCAGATGAATACGGAATCGATTCAGATGAATACGGAATCGATCTCGATTCAGATGAATACGGAATCGATCTCGATTCAGATGAATACAGAATCGATCTCGATTCAGAGAAATACGGAATCGATTCAGATGAATACGGAATCGATTCAGATGAATACGGAATCGATAGCGAGATCGATGAATACGGAATCGATTCAGATGAATACGGAATCGATAGCGAGATCGATGAATACGGAATCGATCTCGATGATGATGATATCGATCGAACACTACTTGAAATTGAAAACGCCTCTTCGCCTCAGAAATGAAATGTTCCAAATGTTCCTGGAAATTTTGGGTCCATTTGTATCTATATGCATTAGGATCCCGATTCATGGATCTCTCGGTTCGAGAACTAAGAGGGTCGGACCCTTTCTTCTGACTCTTTTTCAAATTCGAGAGATGTTGGTTGATCGTATATTTCATTCTAGTTCTATGATTCAGAGTCTCATTTCCTATTGGATCCCCTTTCATTCCATATTCGAAGTTGCGATCGGATCGATTCATTAACATTAAAAAGAATCGATTTGATACATTTCTTATGTACCCATAGGTGCTATATTGGATTTGAATCAGATTTCGGATCAATCTATATGGATTGACTGCCTCCATTATGTTGTTGCTAGCAAATACCACTCTTTTTGGTTTTGGATCTTCAGAAAAAATAGGAGGTACAACCAATAAAGATTTATTTTTCGATTCATCCCCGGAGTGGAATCCCTCAGAAAAGGGAAAAAATACCCTATCATACACCAGATCCGGCTCCGTGATTGATAGAATGAGTAGATCTGCCATTTTTGAAAATCTCTCTTCTGATTCAAAATCGTGGTGTAACGTGTACCCCACCCTGTTCCGGTCATGGAATAGATGAAATAAATCCAAAAATGGATTTTGGGTCAAGAATGAAATCTTATTGGAACTGTCCAGATCCGGTTCATCCTTCGGAACCATATCACATCCCGGATCTGATGAAATAGGATGAATTGAGATGGTCTTTTGTAAATACGGAATTATCTTGAATAGATCCACTATTTCTTTCTTTTCCGATCGCCTGGAAGGTACAAAAGAAACATCGTGTTGTTTCTTCAACAATTTAGGATCGGACCTCTCAGTAGGATTCGAACCCAGATGAAGTTCTGACCATCTGTCAGAGAAAAAAGAACGAATTGATCTTGTAGGATTCCCAAGAAATTCTTCGATTTCTTCCGGAAGCAGATGACGAATCATCTGCTTCTCACGTTCCGCGAATAGCCGGGACATTGAGGAATCTCCAGAAAGGCTTTTCGGGAATCGGTCTGATTCTATCTCGGTTCGTTCCGTTTGAAGAAAGGAAGGATCCCAATCCAAAAGAATCGATCTTTCTTTGAGTTGTTGAATCTCTCTTTGATTGATCAATGTGTGAGATTCCGAATCCTCATTACTAATGGAATCGAAAGCATCTCTGGATTGATCAGAAGATCCTTTCAATTGGCTAGAATCCGTTACTTGAACGAAACTAGATCTTGTGGAATCATAGTGAATATTTGACGATACATTCCGTACCTTGCTAAAAAACCGATCCTTGTTTACCAACCACACATTGTCTAACCAAATCCAATTCTCTCTCGATACCTTCCTCAAAAAATCTGATCCCTGTTGTTTGAAGAAACCCTCCCCTTCCATTGGTCTTTTTTCACGAAAAGCAGGCATGAGATAACAAATCCAGTGTTTCACTAAGATTTCGAATAGCTGTCCCGAATTCAAGTTGATTCTGTTTCGCTTCTTCCTCGGAGAAAGGCCATCAAACCATTCCCAATCGTGGTCCCTGCCAATCGCGATCGGATCATCCGTCGTATAGGATACAAAAAGAAACTCCAGATATTGGATATCTTTCTCTTTGAATGAGATCTCAATTCCAGCTAGGGTTTCTTTCGATATCTTACAACTAGAATCCCTATTTTTTCCGATCCAGTTCCTCCACCACCGCGAACCCCAGTTAGATTCAGGCATGATACACTTTTGAGTTATTGGGAGAACCCAAGGACTCCCTTTCGGATCCATGAAACAACTCTCAGAGATCTTTTTCCCTTTTGGAAGATACAGGAGCGAAACAACCAACCTATGGGAAGACCGAAACAATGTATCATTTCTGGGTCCAATGGAATTCATAGGTAGAGGAAGAAGCCCCCTCAAATAGAGATTTTTTCTTTCGACCATAGTTTGATGGTGCATACGATATATAAGGACCGCTACTAGAATCAGTACTACACCCTTAACCAGTACTACAACTTTGCTCGTGAAAGATCGGTTGCTTGTTGAACCCGAAAGGAGGATACTCCAAATTCGGGGGTCAAAAAGTTTCAGAAAACGTTCTTGGTGGAAAAAAAGGTAAGTGAAAGATCCCACTAAATCGAATTTGGTCCATGAATCTAACAAATAGCCAAAATTCTTGATTTCTCTCAATATCTCTCTCAATTCGAAGATCCATAATTGGACTTCATAGCCTCTCCGCGGTTTTGTTGGCATGGTTATGGTTATGGTTGGAAATGATCAATTCCCGATGTATGATGATCCAAGCATCCATGGCTGAATGGTTAAAGCGCCCAACTCATAATTGGCGAATTCGTAGGTTCAATTCCTACTGGATGCACACCAATGGGATGGGAGCGTTTCATAAGTTCAGTCTATTGGAACTGGCTCTGTAACACGAGAAATTGATCTTACTTTTATGCGAAAACGTATGTATATATAGATATATATGGGTTTTCTTGTTTTCAGAATTCTTTCGATCTTCTATTTCTATAGAGTTCGATTTCTATAGAGTTCTCTATGAGATTCGTTCGATTCTGTAGATTCGAATTCGAATCTTAATAGAGAACGAATTGGTGTGGTATATTCATACTATAACATATGAACAGTAAGAACTAGAATTCTTATCAATACTGGAACTCATAGGAAAGAAAGTGGATTTATGGATGGAATCAAATATGCAGTATTTACAGAAAAAAGTGTTAGGCTATTGGTGGGGAAGAATCAATATACTTCTAATGTCGAATCAGGATCAACTAGGACAGAAATAAAGCATTGGGTCCAACTCTTCTTTGGGGTTAAGGTAATAGCTATGAATAGTCATCGGCTCACGGGAAAGGGTCGAAGAATGGGACCTATTAGGGGACATACAATGCATTACAGACGTATGATCATTACGCTTCAACCGGGTTATTCTATTCCACCCTTTTTTATAGAAAGAAAAGAGCTTCAATCAAAATACTGAATAACACGGCGATACATTTATACAAAACTTCTACCCCGAGCACACGCAATGGGGCCGCAGACAGTCGAGTGAAATCCAATCCACGAAATAATTTGATCTCTGGACAGCGTCATTGTGGGAAAGGGCGGAATGCCAGAGGAATCATTACCGCAAGGCATAGAGGGGGAGGTCATAAACGTCTATACCGTAAAATAGATTTTCGACGGAATGAAAATGAAAAAGACATATCTGGGAGAATCGTAACCATAGAATACGACCCTAATCGAAATGCACACATTTGTCTCATACACTATGGGGATGGTGAGAAAAGATATATTTTACATCCCAGAGGGGCGAGAATTGGAGATACCATTGTTTCGGGTACAGAAGTTCCTATCTCAATGGGAAATACCCTACCTTTGAGT